AATGAAGTGCCTGATTTAAAAGGATTACTGTGATAGAGTAAATCATGTAATATTATTACCTTCATTATATTTAATAGAATTAAACTAATTCCTAGAATATCAAAAATTCTTGTGCTTCATACACTAAAATATATATATATATATATATATACCATTATATAAAAGGTAAGCTAAATATAAGCTTATGGGTTCATACCCCATCTATAGGACTAAACCTCCTTTTAATTGCTATTTAACCCTTCTAAACTCTTATTTCTCTTTACTTTACTATCTGGTACTTTAATTACTATCTCATCAAACTCTTGATTCGGAGCATGAATAGGATTAGAAATTAATTTATTATCTTTTATTCCTCTTATAACTAATTCTAAAAATATTTTATCAACCGAGGCTTCTTTAAAATACTTTCTAATTCAAGCTTTAGCTTCGGCTATTCTTTTATTTGCAATTATTCTAATATATTTATTAAACAATAGATATTTTCTTTTATTTAATCAATTTACTCTTTCTACTTTAATTAGATCTTCTTTATTATTAAAAATAGGAGCTGCTCCATTCCATTTTTGATTCCCTGGAACAATAGAAGGATTAAATTGATTTAACTGTTTAATCTTAATAACTTGACAAAAAATTGCCCCATTAATACTTTTATCATATATTTTAACTATAAGTTTTTTTATAATATTAGTTATTATTTCATCAGTTGTAATTGGATCACTAGGTGGATTAAACCAAACTTCTTTACGGAAATTAATGGCTTATTCTTCAATTAACCATTTAGGGTGAATAATTAGAGCAATAATAAATGGAGAAAACTTATGATTACTTTATTTCTTAATTTATTCTTTTTTAAATACTTCTATTATTTTACTTTTTAATACATTACAAATTTTTCACATTAATCAAAGTTTTCTGATAATAAATACCAATATAATATTAAAATCATCTTTATTTTTTCTTTTATTATCACTGGGGGGACTACCTCCTTTCTTAGGATTCTTACCAAAATGATTAGTTATTCAATCATTAGTAAATTCAAACCAATTATTTATTATTATTACAATAGTTATTATAACTTTAATTACTCTATTTTTTTATCTTCGACTTACTTTTTCCTCTTTTTTATTATCATATACTGAAATTAAATGAAATCAAAATCTCTTTTTAAATAATTTTTCTTATAACCTCCTTTTAAGATTAAGTATAATTTCAATTTCAGGTTTAATAATTTGTAGAATAATTTTTTCTATTTTTTAATTAAAGGTTTTAAGTTAATTTAAACTAATAGCCTTCAAAGCTGTAAATAAAATATAAATTTTAAGCCTTAGTAGCATTTTATTCCCTACTCCTTTAGAATTGCAGTCTAATGTCATTTCTTGACTATAAAGCCTGATATGATAGAAGAGATTTTTTCTCCTAAATAAATTTACAATTTATCGCCTATTTTCTCAGCCATTCTACCTTAAACGCAACAATGATTTTTCTCAACAAACCATAAAGATATTGGAACATTATATTTTATTTTTGGCGCTTGAGCAGGAATAGTAGGAACTTCTTTAAGTCTTTTAATCCGAGCTGAATTAGGACAACCTGGTTATTTAATTGGAGACGATCAAATTTATAATGTTATTGTTACAGCCCACGCTTTCGTAATAATTTTCTTTATAGTTATACCTATTATAATTGGTGGATTTGGGAATTGATTAGTCCCTTTAATATTAGGGGCACCTGATATAGCATTCCCTCGAATAAATAATATAAGTTTTTGATTACTTCCACCTTCTTTAACTCTCCTTCTTGCCAGCAGTCTTGTGGAAAATGGAGCTGGGACAGGATGAACAGTTTACCCCCCATTATCGGCAGGAATTGCCCACGCAGGGGCTTCTGTTGACCTAGCAATTTTTTCTTTACACCTTGCAGGAATTTCATCTATTTTAGGAGCTGTAAATTTTATTACTACTACAATTAATATACGAGCCCCTGGGATATCACTTGATCAAACACCTTTATTTGTTTGGGCAGTAGCTATTACAGCATTACTTCTTCTTCTTTCCCTTCCTGTTTTAGCAGGGGCTATTACTATACTTTTAACTGATCGAAATTTAAATACTTCTTTTTTTGATCCAGCTGGTGGGGGAGACCCTATTCTTTACCAACATTTATTTTGATTTTTTGGTCACCCAGAAGTCTATATTTTAATTTTACCAGGATTTGGTATAATTTCTCATATTATTAGCCAAGAAAGAGGTAAGAAAGAAGCTTTTGGTACTCTAGGAATAATTTATGCAATATTAGCTATTGGGCTTCTAGGGTTTGTTGTATGAGCCCATCATATATTTACTGTAGGAATAGATGTTGATACCCGAGCTTATTTTACTTCAGCAACTATAATTATTGCAGTACCTACAGGTATTAAAATTTTTAGTTGATTAGCCACACTCCATGGAACCCAATTAACATACAGTCCTTCTCTTTTATGATCATTAGGATTTGTTTTTTTATTTACAATTGGAGGCCTTACAGGAGTGGTTTTAGCTAATTCTTCAATTGATATTATTCTCCACGATACATATTATGTTGTTGCTCATTTCCATTATGTTCTATCTATAGGAGCTGTATTTGCAATTATAGCTGGGTTTATTCAATGATACCCTTTATTTACAGGATTAACTTTAAATCCAAAATGACTTAAAATTCAATTTACTACTATATTTATTGGGGTAAATTTAACCTTCTTCCCTCAACATTTTTTAGGTTTAGCAGGAATACCTCGACGATACTCAGATTATCCAGATGTTTACACTTCTTGAAATATTGTTTCAAGATTAGGATCAACTATTTCTTTTAATGGAATTATTTTTTTAATTTTTATTGTATGAGAAAGTATAATTTCTAACCGAACAGTTCTTTACCCACTAAGTATAACTAGTTCACTTGAATGATATCAACATTTACCACCAGCAGAGCATAGTTATGCTGAACTACCTATACTTTCAAATTTCTAATATGGCAGATAAGTGCAATAGATTTAAGCTCTATATATAAGGGTATTCCTTTTATTAGTACTATGGCAACATGATCAAACTTAAATTTACAAAATAGTGCTTCTCCTTTAATAGAACAACTAACCTTTTTCCATGACCATACACTACTTATTTTAGTAATAATCACAATTTTAGTCGCGTATATTATAACAGCAACTATACTATATAGCTTTATCCACCGTTATTTGTTAGAAGGGCAATTAATTGAACTAATCTGAACGATCCTACCTGCAATAACATTAATTTTCATTGCTCTTCCATCTCTTCGTCTTCTTTACCTTCTTGACGATACTGTTGATCCTTCAATTTCCTTAAAAACTGTTGGCCATCAATGATATTGAAGATACGAATATACAGATTTTGTTAATCCCTATGAGTTTGACTCTTATATAATCCCTTATAATGAAATAAATCCTGAAGGTTTCCGGCTTTTAGATGTTGATAATCGTACTATTTTACCTTTTCACACACAAGTACGAATAATAGTTACTGCTGCTGATGTATTACATTCATGGACTATTCCTGCTCTAGGGGTTAAGGTAGACGCAACACCTGGCCGACTAAATCAAACAAATTTTTTTATTAATCGGCCAGGCACTTATTATGGCCAATGTTCAGAAATTTGTGGGGCCAATCATAGTTTTATACCAATTGTAATTGAGAGAGTTAATACCAAAACTTTTATTAAATGAATTTCTAATGCTTTAAACGCATCATCAGGTGGCTGAAAGTTAGCACTGGTCTCTTAAACCATTCTATAGTAATTAACATCTACTTCTGATGAAGAAATTAGTTAATTTATAACATTAGTATGTCATACTGAAATTATTAAATACTTAATATTTCTTGATACCACAAATAAGACCATTAAGATGACTACTATTATTTCTTATATTTTCTTTTTCATTAATGATTTTCACATGATTAAATTACTTCATTATTAATACACAACCTTCAAACCCTCAACCCATATTATTGACTTCATCTTCCCCACTAAACTGAAAATGATAATAACTAGTTTATTTAGCGTTTTTGACCCTTCAACAAATATTTTGAATTTATCTTTTAATTGAATTAGTACTTTTATTGGACTATTAATGATCCCTTCACTATTTTGACTAATCCCTTCTCGATATTCTATTATATGATCTAATATTCTATCAACTCTTCACAAAGAATTCAAACTACTAATTGGCCCTACTAAATTAGGTAGAACACTAATCTTCATCTCTTTATTTTCTTTAATTCTTTTTAATAATTTTTTAGGGTTGTTCCCTTATGTATTTACTAGTTCTAGACATTTAGCTATAACATTAACCTTAGCACTACCTCTTTGGCTAAGATTTATAATTTATGGATGAATTAATCACACTCAACATATATTTGCCCACCTAGTTCCTCAAGGAACTCCCCCTGTTCTTATACCTTTTATAGTTTGTATTGAAACTATTAGAAATATAATTCGGCCAGGAACTTTAGCTGTCCGATTAGCTGCTAATATAATTGCTGGGCACCTTTTATTAACTCTACTAGGAAATACAGGGCCCCTCCTTTCAATATCCTCTTCCTCCTTTTTAATTATTGGTCAAATTGCTCTTTTAACATTAGAGTCTGCCGTTGCTATAATTCAAGCTTATGTTTTTGCAATTTTAACAACTCTTTACGCTAGAGAAATTAATTAATAATATTTATGACAACACACGCTAACCATCCTTATCATTTAGTTAACCCTAGACCTTGACGATTAACCGGGGCTATTGGTGCTTTAGTCACAGCTGCAGGATTAGTTAAATGATTTCATCAATTTAATTCAATCTTATTATTCTTAGGTACTTTAATTACCATTTTAACAATAATTCAATGATGACGAGATATTACTCGTGAAGGTACATATCAAGGCCTCCACACCTTACCTGTTAATTATGGCCTACGATGAAGTATAATTCTATTTATTGTGTCAGAAATTTTCTTTTTTATTTCTTTTTTCTGGGCATTTTTCCATAGCAGTCTTTCCCCCGCTATTGAACTAGGATCTATATGACCCCCCACAGGTGTCCAACCTTTTAACCCTCTTCAAATTCCTTTATTAAATACAGCTATTCTGCTAGCTTCAGGGGTTAGAGTAACATGAGCCCACCATAGTTTAATAGAAGGTAATTATTCTCAAGTTACTCAAGGCTTATTTTTTACAATCATCCTTGAAATCTACTTTACTATTTTACAAGCTTATGAATATATTGAGGCTCCTTTTACAATTGCAGACGCCGTTTATGGATCAACATTTTTTGTAGCAACTGGCTTCCATGGATTACATGTAATTATTGGAACCACATTCTTAACTATTTGTTTCATGCGGCATATTTTAAATCATTTCTCTCCAAACCACCATTTTGGATTTGAAGCAGCCGCATGATATTGACATTTTGTTGACGTCGTATGATTATTCCTTTACATCTCAATTTATTGGTGAGGAAGATAATCAATTTATTTAGTATAATTAGTACATTTGACTTCCAATCATAAAGCTTGAATATTCAAAATAAATAATTTGATCAATTTTTATTATTAGATTTGTTACAATTCTTCTAGCAAATATTGTTATATTTATTGCATCCACTTTATCAAAAAAAACAATTTATGACCGCGAAAAAAATTCCCCTTTTGAATGTGGATTTGACCCAAAAAGATCCGCACGACTCCCTTTTTCCTTACGTTTTTTTTTAATTGCTGTAATTTTTTTAATTTTTGATGTAGAGATTGCACTACTACTCCCAGTAATTATTATTTTCCAATGATCTAATATTACTTCTTGAACAATCGTAAGCTTTTTTTTTTTCTTTATTCTTCTTTTAGGATTATTCCACGAATGAAATCAAGGGGCTTTAGAATGAGCAAATTAAGGGTTGTAGTTAATTATAACATTTGAATTGCACTCAAAAAGTACTAAATCTAGTCTACCTTATTAAATTAGCTTATTACTTATATAATAAATTATTAGATCTTTTCCTACCCTTTAATTTAATAATACTTAAATAAGAAGCAATTATTGCACCCAGTTTCGACCTGGTCATTTGATGATTTCATCCTTATTTACTTAATTAATTGAAACCAAAAAGAGGTATATTACTGTTAATAATATTATTGAAGTTAATTCCAATTAAGTTGAAATGTGATTGAACAAATTAAAGCTGCTAACTTTATATTTTAATGGTTTAACTCCATTAACATTTCTTACATTTATATAGTTTAATTAAAACAATACATTTTCATTGTATAAATAATAATTCTGTATTTATAAATATGTGTATATATACATATTTAAGGGTATCTTTACCTCCTGAACATCTTCAATGTCACGCCCTATTCTATAGGCTACTTAAATATATGATTAAAATTACTAATATGAACACCCATAAAAAAAAACTTAATAAATATATTTTTAGATCATTATTTTGTCACCATTGAACCAACCGAGAATATTTTATAGATTGTATATAAATTATTTGTCCGCCAAACTCCTCTCTTCAACCCTGATCACTTGACTTTATGCTTAAATTTCCTATATTTAAAGGTAATTTGTTTAAACCAATTGTAGAAAGTAATGGTATAAACCATATTGATCCTAAAAAAGAAGATACCATATAATTATTTAATGTTATAAGACCATAAGATAAAAAAAATTTAGCTAATTCATAACCTACCCATCCTCCTACTACTCTTACTATCAGTGCCAATAATTTAAAATATACAGGTAAACAGATTATTATTGGAGACGGAAATAAAATTCAACTTAATAAACACCCACCTAATACAGCTATAGATATTAAAACTACTATATTTTTAGATATTGTTCACCCCTCATCTCTTAAAGGATGAAAAGAAGATGAATTAAATTCTCCTGTTATAGAATAATAAACTAATCGTAAAGAATAGCATACTGTTAACCCCGTCGAAAAAAAATAAAGGAAAAAACTAAATATATTAACTGAAGTTAATACTACTATTTCTAAAATTAAATCCTTGGAGTAAAATCCAGCTAAAAAAGGTATACCACATAAAGCTAAATTAGACACATTAAAACACATTGTTGTTAATGATATTTGACTACATAAATTTCCTATAAAACGAATATCTTGAGAATTTTTTATATTGTGAATAACTGCTCCTGCACATATAAACAATAATGCTTTAAATAAAGCATGAGTTAAAAGATGAAAAAAAGCTAGTTTAGGAAATCCTATTGCAAGAATTCTTATTATTAACCCTAATTGTCTTAACGTTGATAAAGCAATAATTTTTTTTAAATCAAATTCAAAATTAGCTCCTAAACCTGCTATAAATATAGTTAACCCCGAAATTAATAATAAAAACTTTCCTACATAAGTTTCACAAATTAAACTATTAAACCGAATTAATAAATAAACTCCCGCAGTAACAAGTGTTGATGAATGAACTAATGCTGATACTGGAGTAGGTGCTGCTATTGCTGCTGGTAATCAAGAAGAAAAAGGGATTTGAGCACTTTTAGTTATAGCAGCTAAAACAACTAATAATCTAATAATTGAACTCACATCCCCCTCCTTTATTATTTCTAAATAATAAACATAATTTCAACTACCAAAATTTAATATTCAAGCAATAGCTATTAACAATGCAACATCCCCAATTCGATTAGATAAAGCAGTCAATATCCCTGCATTATAAGATTTTACATTTTGATAGTAAATTACTAAACAATAAGAAACTAAACCCAATCCATCTCAACCTAAAAGAATTCTAATTAAATTTGGACTAATAATTAAAAATATTATTGATAAAACAAATATTAATACTAAGATAATAAACCGACCTAAATTTTCATCACCAAATATATATTCTTCTCTATAATAAATTACTAAAGAAGAAATAAATATTACAAAACCTATAAAAAATAGTCTTATTCAATCGAATAAAAAAGTTATAACTAATGAGCAAGAATTAATATTTAAAATCTCTCATTCAATAAAAATTACCAAATCATTTATAATAAAGTATAACCCTATATATAATCTTACTAATCTACTAAATATTAAAAAAATAAAACTAAGTAAACATACAGAAAAACTTCATAAAATGATCTAAAACAACAATTTTGCATCTTTGACACCACAAATCAATATTTTAATTTAAACTATTTAAATATAATCACAATATACAAACTTCACCTTTTAAAACTAATACATTCAAAGGAAGCCAATGTAATAAAAGTAACAAGTATTCACGGACATACCCTGTTGAACAAGCATAAATCCCAGAATAAAATATTCCATGTTGTCTATAAGAATATAAATATAAAGTGTATGCTGCACTTAAAAAAGAAATTAATATTAATATTAATATTCTAACTCAAGATCATATTACTAATCTATTTAACAACCCAATTTCTCCTATTAAATTCAATGAGGGTGGTGCCGCTATATTAGAGGATCTTAATAAAAATCATCACATTGTTATTGATGGTATAAAATTCATTAAACCTTTATTAATTAATAAACTTCGTCTACCAAGACGCTCATATGAAATATTTGCTAAACAAAACATCCCAGAAGAACATAGACCATGCGCCAATATTATTCTGTAAGAGCTATTAAAACCTCAACAAGTTAAAGTTATTAAACCACCTAAAACTAATCCTATATGAGCAACAGACGAATAAGCAATAAAAGCTTTTAAATCACTTTGACGTAAACACATTAATCTCACCAGTAATCCTCCAATTAATCTAATACCAATCCAAACAAAATTATATTTCAACCCAAGCTTTACTAACATACAATAAACCCGCAATAGACCATACCCCCCTAACTTCAGTAGTACACCAGCCAAAATTATTGAACCAGAAACTGGGACCTCAACATGGGCTTTGGGTAACCATAAATGAACTATAAATATAGGTATTTTAACAAGGAAGGCTATAATTAAACATATATATATTAACATATTAACTAAATTAATATTTATATTTATTCCTGTGTATAAACTTCCATAATCCTCATATACTTTAAATAAACATACTAATAAAGGTAATGATGCTAAGAGTGTATAAAATAATAAGTATACACCAGCTTGTATTCGCTCAGGCTGATAACCTCACCCCAAAATTAATAATAATGTAGGAATTAATCTACCTTCAAAAAACAAATAAAATGAAAATAAAGTTAATCTTCTAAATGTACAATATAATATAATTATTAATCTAATAATCAATAATAAAAAGGACTCCTTATAATAATTATAGTGATTAACTGATTCTCTTGCTATAATTATTAATGAACAAATTCAAAAACTTAATAAGATTAAACCAAATGATAAAATATCTATACCAAATAAAGAACCTAATTCTGTAAATATATCATATAAAACAAACTTTAATATAAATAAAAATGTTATTAAAAAAAAAATAGACTGAATTAACCACCAAGAATTACTTAAAAAACTTAAAGGGATTAAAAAAACTATTATCACAATTAATGCTAACATTGTAAAATTCTAAATGATTGAAAAAAATCATTTCCATGTGTACGAATTATAGAAACAAGAACTGATAGGCCTAAAGCTCCCTCACAAACTGAAAAAGTTAAAAATATTATTCTAAAATATAATTCATAATCATAAGAATTTAATAATAGAAATAATATTAAAAATAAACTCAAAACAATAAATTCTAAACTTAGCAACGTTGCTAGTAAATGCTTCCGCTTAGAACAAAATACCCATACTCCTCCTATTATAATTAATGATATTATTAATCAATTTAAGTATATAATCATATGTACGTTTTAATAGTTTAATATAAAACACTGGTCTTGTAAACCAAAATTAAGAATAGTCTTTTAAAACTCAGAGGAAAGTATATTTACCTTTCATTAATCCCCAAAATTAATATTTTACTCTTAAACTACCCCCTGAATTCACTTATCATTAATCCCTTCCTTCTTTATTACATTAATTTTTATAACTGCAAAACACCCATTAGCTATAACTCTTTTAATTATTATTCAAACTTTAATTATTTGTTTATCCATTAGTACAGCCTCCCAAACTTTTTGATTTTCTTATATTTTATTTCTTGTATTTCTAGGAGGAATGCTTGTACTCTTTATTTATATTACAAGTTTAGCTTCAAATGAAATTCTTCCTTCAATAACTATTATTAGTACAACTATATTATTTTTCATAATTTCCTTTTTCATTATTATCCAGTTTTTAGATGTTTCAATACTTAATAATTTATCTATTAATCCTGATATATTACCTTTTATTAATAAATCCACACTAATATTCAATGAACCAAGCTATTTATTAACTAAATTATATAACAATCCTACTAATTTTTTAACTTTAATATTAGTTAGTTATTTATTCCTAACCTTAATTGCTGTTGTTAAAATTACTAATATTTTCTTAGGTCCTTTACGGCAAAAATACTAATGAATAAACCTTTACGAACAAATCACCCCTTATTTAAAATTGCTAACAATGCTTTAGTAGATCTACCGGCACCTTCTAATATTTCAGCATGATGAAATTTCGGATCCCTTCTAGGATTATGCCTAGGTATTCAAATTGCTACCGGCTTATTCCTAGCAATACATTATACTGCTCATATTGATTTAGCTTTCACCAGTGTAGCTCATATTTGCCGAGATGTTAACTATGGTTGACTACTTCGAACATTACATGCTAACGGCGCATCTTTCTTTTTCATCTGCTTATATTTACATGTTGGGCGTGGTATATATTATGGTTCTTATAATTATCTTTACACCTGAATAACTGGTGTAATTATTTTATTTTTACTTATAGGAACTGCATTTATAGGATATGTACTACCTTGAGGACAAATATCATTTTGAGGAGCCACTGTTATTACTAATCTTCTCTCAGCTGTCCCCTATTTAGGGACAGATTTAGTTCAATGAGTATGAGGAGGATTCGCGGTTGATAATGCAACATTAACTCGTTTCTTTACCTTCCATTTCGTATTACCTTTTATTGTAGCCGCAATAGTAATAATCCATTTATTATTTCTTCATCAAACAGGGTCAAATAACCCCTTAGGATTAAATAGAGATGTTGATAAAATCCCTTTCCATCCATACTTTTCTTATAAAGATATCTTTGGTGTAATTATTCTTATTACAACATTAATTTTTTTAACTTTATTAGAACCTTACATATTAGGAGATCCTGACAATTTTACCCCTGCAAATCCATTAGTTACTCCTGTTCATATTCAACCAGAATGATACTTTTTATTTGCTTACGCTATCTTACGATCAATCCCTAATAAATTAGGGGGAGTAATTGCTTTAGTATTATCTATTGCTATCTTAATAATTCTCCCATTTTTTAACAAGAATAATTTTCGAGGGACTCTATTTTATCCCATTAATCAGTTGCTATTCTGATCAATAACTTCTATTGTTATTCTATTAACCTGGATTGACGCACGTCCTGTAGAAGATCCATATATCTTAACTGCCCAAATCTTAACAGTATTTTACTTCTCTTATTATTTAATTAATCCTCTTATCTTAATATTATGGGATAATTTACTTCTAATAAAATTTAACTTAATTAATTTAATTAGTAAGCTTTATGAAAGCATATGTTTTGAAAACATAAAATAGAAGTTTGATTCTTCTCCTAATTTTAAATTACTAAATTTAATACACTAAATAATAAAAGAAAAACTAAGAATCTTTACCCCTAAAAAAAAAATTAAAAAATTAAGGGCCAAAGGCAAATATCTCCTTCAAGCCAAGTACATTAACTTATCATACCGAAACCGCGGAAGAGTCCCACGAACCCACACAAAAATAAATGCTAAAAAAACCAATTTAAAAAAAAATATAAATGAATAAACATCACCTCCTAAAAATATAATTCTAAACAATATTCTTATAAATATAATTCTTGTATATTCAGCTATAAAAATTAATGCAAAACCTCCTCTTCTATACTCGACATTAAATCCCGAGACTAATTCTCTTTCACCTTCAGCAAAATCAAAAGGAGTTCGATTAGTTTCAGCTAAACATGAGGCAAATCATGCTAATATTAAAGGAAATCCAAGATAAAAAAATCAAATAAAATTCTGAAATTGAATAAAATCTAATAAGCAATATCTATCAATTAAAAACACAAAAGATAATAAAATCAGTGCTAAACTTACTTCATAAGAAATAGTTTGAGCCACAGCACGTAATCCTCCTAAAAGAGCATAATTAGAATTTGATGACCATCCAGCAATCATAATTGTATAAACTCCTATACTGGTACAACAAAGAAAAAACAATAATCCTAAATTAAAAGAATATAACGTCGTGAAAAAAGGATAAATTATTCAAACCAACAAAGATAAAAATAATCTAAATACAGGACAAATATAATAAAGAAAATAATTTGATAATAGAGGATAAGTTTGTTCTTTATTAAATAATTTTAATGCATCAGCAAATGGCTGAGGTAATCCGACAAATCCTACTTTATTAGGCCCTTTTCGAATTTGAATATACCCTAATACTTTTCGCTCTAATAAAGTTAAAAAAGCTATACCTACTAGAACACAAACAATCATTAAAACGGATCTTACTAATGTTAATAAAATTTCATTTCACTTCAATACTACCTGTAATATTATTACATTTCTGAATTCTAAATTCAGTACACTTAATTCTGCCAAAGTAGTTATATATTCTAATTTATTTATATTCAACTAATTCAATTAAAATTTTTAAAATACTTGGTCCTTTCGTACTAAAGTATAATTTTAAAATAAGGATAGAAACCGACCTGGCTTCCACCGGTCTGAACTCAGATCATGTAAGGATTTAAAGGTCGAACAGACCTATTAATTAAACTGCTACACCTAACTATATTCCTTAATCCAACATCGAGGTCGCAATCTTTTCTGTCGATAAGAACTCTCAAGAAAAATTACGCTGTTATCCCTAAGGTAACTTGTCTTATAATCAATAAATTTGGATCAATTATTCATAAATCAATGTATTTTTAAAATAAAGAGTTCATTATATCTTTATGTCACCCCAACATAATATAATTATATTATAATTCAACCACACCTAATTAATTATAACCAAATTTTATATAAAGCTCTATAGGGTCTTCTCGTCCTTTATTAATATTTAAGCTTTTTAACCTAAAAATTAAATTTTAATAACTTATATTGAGACAGCTTTTACCTCGTCAAACCATTCATTCCAGCCTTCAATTAAAAGACTAATGATTACGCTACCTTTGCACGGTCAAAATACCGCGGCCCTTCAATAATTCAGTGGGCAGGCCCTACCTAATATTCTTCCAAAAGGAGATGTTTTTGATAAACATGCGAGTAAATTATTTGCCGAATTCCTTAACATAAATTAATTGTATTATTCCCAATTATGTACATTCAATTATACTAATTTTATCATTATTAAATTAAATATTTAATTTATTTAATCATTTTAATAAACAAGTTAAACTTTATTATATAAATCATCTTAAAATATCAATAATTTATAACAAAATTCAAATGGTAGCTAATTTAAAGCCTACATTTCAAATTTATATTTAATTAACTTTTAACTTATACTTCTAAGCTTATCCTTAAAAATACTACTTATAATTATTATTTCTACTTAAACCAATAAAGAAAAATATTATTATAAGCTGAATTAAATTCAATTATTAAAAAACCAGATATCTTAAAAACCGACTAATATCTCATTACAAAAGTAATGTAATTAATAATTATTCAACATTAACTAACACATTACTTTAGCTCTTTTTAATTCGGGACTGTTTAATTTAAAACAACAAATTAATAAACCCTGATACACAAGGTACAAATTAAATTCTACTTTCTAATAAATTAAATTTTCAAACCCTTTATTTCATAATTCCATCACTGTACTAATCTACTATCAAATTTATAATTAGTTCTAAACGTATACTAAAAATCTTAACTTCTTAAATTCCTTTTGCTAATTCTTAAAATTCCTCCACACAAATTAATTTTTATTTTTCAAAATAACTCGATTTGCACGAGGACCCCCTCAGTGTAAATGAAATGCTTTCTTCCAGCTTTATTTTGAACTTTCTAGATACACTTTCCAGTACATCTACTATGTTACGACTTATCTCACCTTAAAATGAGAGCGACGGGCGATGTGTACATGTTTTAGAGCTAAAGTCAAATTATCATAATCTAACAATTTTACTTTCAAATCCACCTTCTTACCATATTTTTCAATATAATTTCCGTTATAAATAATTCTATTGTAATCCATCTCCCACTTAATTATTAGCTGCACCTTGACCTGACACAAATTTTTATTAACATAAAGAAAATTATTATCCTCAAAGAATAATCTTATGACGGCGGTATACAAACTGAAATTACAAAATCAAGTAAAATATAACGTGTAATATCAATTACGGGACAGATTCCTCTGACTAGGTTAAAACACCGCCAAATTCTTTGAGTTTCAAGCCCTTAACTCTTACTACTCAAGCTTTTAAATATTTATATTTCAAATAATAGGGTATCTAATCCTAGTTTAATTTCTGAAATTTCAGAGCTTCATTTTATTAACTTAAATTATATCAATTATTCTTAATTTTACCTATGTAAATCAATTTTAAACTTAAATTCTTATCAAATTAACTCTCAACTTAAAACGTTTACTTATATCCTACGTCTAACCGCGGCAGCTGGCACGCTTTTAACCGATTTCATATGAAATTACTAATTCCAAGTCACCTTGATTACTAATATTAAATACTGCTATCTATAATTATCATTTAGATTACTAATTAATTCACAAATATTTACATGTAAAACATCCCAAAAATAAACTATTAAGCCAGAATAAAACTTTCCTGATAACTTATAAAATTATGGTACCTAATTTTTCCAATCCTCCTTCCTTCACTAACTGCAAGGAAGGCCTTATTCACACTACCCTGCACAATCCTGTAGACGTTACCTTAACAACACCCTTAAGGCTACTTCCACAACACAACATAGGCAGGTTAAGGTAACCCTAAACTACTTTAGCTGAATAAGTAAGGGATATCCCAGAAATAGGCCTGTTCAATAGCACCTATTAACCCAAGAATAATTAGTTATAATAACACATTAAATAAGAAAACAACTAAATCTTTTTTAAATATTTCCTTCTCCCTTTATCATACTTTTTATTAAAAATATATAAACAAATTATCAGACCCATTTTTAATTTAAGTTTAACAAAAGTTTAAAATTAAATAAT